ACTCTATTTTTATTTGACAAATAAGCCAACAGCCGTTGACGTTTTCCCAGAATTTTCCGCAGACCTCTCTGAGATAAATAGTCTTTTTTGTGCAATTCCAAATGTGAAGTAAGTCTCCGTATCTTATTGGTGAAATTGACTACTTGAAATTCAACAGACCCCTTGTTTTCTTTGTTTTCCTCTTGCAAAATAATTGAAATGAATGAATTTTTTATCATAAAAGAATTTCCCCTTCCCTTTTTTACAGATATGAATTTGATCAATTAGTAATAATAATACCAGTAATTTTAATGTAGTATACACAATAATCTGAATTTCTTTATGGACTCCTCATTTTCTCAATTTAAAATCAATAAAAATGAATCAATCTAATTTGGAATTTGATTCCGATAGGGATACAAAAGGACGGTTCCTTTTTATACTCACAAAAAAAAGCGAATAATTTAGACCTAAAATTATGAAGATTCTTTTAATTGATTTGTAGATCTAATTGATACGACATTGACTTAGTATTGTAGTATCATATATCAAACTGGGATGTAAGACAGGGCATATGTGCAACTGTTTGCTTTCATATACCATATCTGGTACAGAATATAGATGGAAAAATTTACCATCAACGAATTTTTAATGTGGATACATATATATCCTTAACATACTGAAACGGCTGCCATTATTGGTATCAAACCAATAGCGATTCATACAAGCTAAATCTTCTAATCGATAATTAGGCCAAAGAAAGAACTTGAATTTAATTAATTCATTTTTATCTCTATCAAGATGTTTACTTTCATCCAAAAATTGACCCCAGTTTTTTATGTTATTCTCGTTGCAAAATACTGGATTTCTATCCACACCATTCCTATTCTTTGAATTGAAAGAAATTAGAATTCTTAATTCTCTACGACGTCTAGACGAGAAAATCTTTTCAGGAACAAGCAAATCATAATGATTTTTGTCTCGATTTTCCGTTATTCTTTGATGTCTTGGAGTGGATTCATCCAAATTCTTCTTATCAACATATCTTTGTTCTCGGTATCTTTGATGAGTTTGGTGCTTACTCTTATGAACCAATGAAATACCTATGGTTTGATACATAATCAATTTTCCATCATTTTTTATAGACAGACGAACGGGTTCGATAATCAATACCCCTTTTTTCATCAATTCTGTAAGAGTTAAATTCTTCTGAATCATCATTATATCTAGACTTATTTCTCTTCTTTGAATAGAGGATATAGTAATTTTTCTTGGATTTATCAGTCTAAGCAGGAGACAATATACCTTGATATTATTGATCATTCTTTGATTCAAAGCATCGTCCCATCTCAATTGAAAAAGCAAATACCGTTTCAGGAAGAAATCCAGTTCTGCTTTCGTGTTGCTCTTGTATTGTTTTTTATTTTTACCTTTTTTCATGGTCGATTCCGCATAATCTTCTTCAATATCTTTTTGTTGGTTTGAGAGAACGGATCCAAGATTTCCTTGGTTTTGTGCATCTGATCCAAGATCTCCTTGGCCTGCGGGTTCTTTTTCTTCTTGATTTCGTTCTTCTTGATCAAGATCTCCTTGGCCTGCGGGTTCTTTTTCTTCTTGATTTCGTTCTTCTTGATTTCGATTCTTTAATTTAAAAGATTTTTTTTCATTCGCTGGTCTAAAAAAATTCCCTTTTTGCTTTCCATTGATCTTTTTATTTTCACTAACATTTTCATTTATATTCAAATTTGAAAGAAGTAATTTGCTTGGTATAATCCACGGTTTCATTTTATATGCATTATAAAGTAGCACAAATTCTGGGAAGAACCAAAGTTCCAGATTCGATATGGGGCGGTTTAGTATTTCTTCATTCATTTCCATCCAATCAAAAAATCTTTTTTTGTAATTGGGTGGCTTAATTTCTGGATCTTGATGAATTGTAAGATAAAAAAGATCTTGCTTATCAATTTTATCAATTATTTGGTAATTATGAGTCCCAATCTTAATCTTTTTATTACTGTAGGGATCGGTCTTGATCCAGGCCTCAATATCGACTTTTTTTCTAAGAAAAAAATTGAGCATTTTCCAATCAAAATATTTTCTATCTGGATTTTTTTCCATATACATAATATCACCCTTTCCTAGATAATTATTGATAGGAATATCCCCTAGTATATCAAATAATTTTTTTTTATGTGTGGTGTAATTATAAGAAATCTCTTGGTTCTTATTTACTTGTAATGGTGATCCATAAATATATGAGTCTTTCTTAGTTTCATAATTAATATATTTATATGATAAAAGATCATATCTATAGTATTTTTGAAAATTCTCTTTTTGGTTTGATAATGAATATACTTCAGAATATTTTTTATTTTTGTAATGAAGTAATTGGTCTTTTTCATATGAATCCCATTTTTTTAAATCTTTCGTTTGAGCCATACGATGTTCATTGACTCTATTTCTCCATTTTTGTGGTATTAATCTAGACCATCCAATCCGAGATAAACCATATTGATAATGACCTCTTAACCAGTTTTTCCATTGATTCGTTCCATAACTTTGAAGTTTCTTATGACTTAATTCGGAATGAAATATTCCTTGTATTCCAAAAGAATCCTTTATTGCAGTTTTAAGAAAAAAAGACGTTCCATGATATTGAAGAACAGATCTTAACTTATACAAATTAAGAATTTGGGTTTGTGATAATTTGTAAAATACATATGCTTGCGACAAGGAAGATAAGTCACAAAAGATATGTGAATTCGTCTTACCATTACTAATATTATAAGGTGACTTTTTTATAGTCGAAATAAATCGAATTGTATTTTGATTTGTTTTATTAATTCTTTCTTGATTTGTTTCATTATTGTAAATGTATTTATCAAGAATTTTTTTTGTTGATTCAAGAAAAAGTTGTGTATTGATTCTGGGAATATTAATGATACCTAAAAAAATATCTATGTATATTTTTTCAATGAAAAATTTAAAAAAATAATGTAATTTACCGATTAATCGAGCGTTTCTTCTTTTTAATATTTGCCAAATATTTTTTGGTGATTGTAAGTCTACATTATAACTTGTTTTGTTAGGACTACTATTTATTCCTGGAGTTACTTTTTTTTTCTCTTTTGTAATTCTTTCTATTTGATTTCTGATTGTGCTTGTTCTATCAGTCAGATTCTTCATTTTTTTTTCTGTCAGTGAATAATTTGTCCAATCCGTAGATAGAATTTGACTAAATGATTCATGAATTATCTGATTGTTGATTATAGAATCTTTTTCTTTTTTAGTTTCACTTGATTCATATACTTCTCTCAATCTAAATAAGAAAATTGGATTTACTTTTGAGAGTTCTTTTATTATTTTTTTTAGAAATAGGAGGTTTTTGATAACCCATTTTTTTGTTTCTTTTGAGCCTTTTAGAAAGAAATTTGTTCGTCCTTTTAAAACTCTTAGAACTAGAAAATCCTTCTTTTTCACTTTTCCAATTTTTTTTTCTAGTTCCTTAAAAATGGGCTCAAAAAAGGAAGATCGTTTTCGGGGAGAACCAAAAGGAAGTTCAGCTTCCATTCCCCAAACCGTTAAAAAACAAAAATCATCTTTTTCTTTTTGTCCTTTCTTTTTGATTAGATCTCTATGAGAGGGTCGTAGGTTAGATCTGTACCAAGGTTTCAAACAGAAAGGAAATAGGATTTTTATCTGAATACCGTCTGTTAACCAATTTTTTGGAAATTCTTTTTCTGATAATTGCACACCGTTGTAGGTACATTTAACGTGCATTTCTCTATTCCATTCCTGAAAATCCTCGGACCACTCAGGAAATTGCAATAATAAAATACGGCCAATATTTTTGGCTATTATTAATGAAGGTAATATAATATATTTTCTAAGAATTGATTGAGTTAATAACATGGAACCTCTTATTACTTGCGCAAATGGAATGGTATCCCAGGCTTCCGCTATTTTTATCCGCGCTTTTTCCTTTCTTTTGTTCTCCTCTTTTTTGTCCTTCTCTTTTTTCTCTTCTCTTTTTGTCTGTTCTTCTGTATAATCTAAAATTTTGGATTCTTCCCCTTTACCCATCCAATTGCTAAAAATAAGTTTCATCAGCCCGGAGATATCAAAAGAAAAAAAGGGGGATTTTTTGATTCTGTCCAAAAAAAGTGGGGAATGCACATTTGCTTGAAACAGTTCCCCAATAACAGTTTTACGCCTTTGAGCGCGCATAGAACCTTTGATTATGCCTCGACGAAAATTCGATTGTTGCGAATAGCGTATTAAAGCCACCTCGTCTGTTTGATCAGGATTATTAGTATCTTTGGTATTAGGATCGGTATTCCGCTTGTTCTTGTTAGCAGTAAAAATAACTACACGTTTAGCTTTTCTTGAGCGAATCTGATGATCTACTGGCACGCCTTCTTGATGCTCTCCTGACTGTTGTTCCAAATCGGTGATTAATTTGTATGACCGTTGAGGGACTTTTTTACTGATTTCTTTTATTCCAATAGATTTTTTTTTGATTTTTTTACCATTAGGATCAGTTATAATTGCATTGAATAAGAATTTCAAAAATTTTTCTGAATCAATTCTTCCTTGTTCTGTTTCTGAAAATAAAGAAAGGCTTTTCCAATTTAAACTCGATCTTGATTCTCTAGCAAATTTACTGATTAAAGTTAAGAAATGACTAATTTCTGTTGAAAATGTTTTTTTATCAAATGTTTCTATTTTCTCTTCAAATTCTCGGTAATCAGTACCAAGAAGAAGGATACCGTGAATCCTATTTATTTCAATTGTCTCTATGAAATTTTCTACCCAAGTTTCATTTGTGATTGAAGGTGAAAAAAGATTTTTGATTGTTCCACGATATGACCCATTCAAAAAAGGATCATACCTTTTATGCAAGTAATCTTTTTTAGTCTCATCATTACACAATCTAGTCCTTTTTTCGAGTATATCCAGAGAAAGAAATCCCATGTCTAGACCTTCAATTCTTTCAATTCTATCAATTCTTTCAATTCTAT